ATTTCTAGGGATGAGACATCCTGCAAATCATTTCTAGACTAAACTAATAGAACCTTAATCAAAACTACTCTAAAAATAAAATAAAAACTCTGATCATATATCTGATCATATAATAAATAAAGATTTGGATATTCGTAAAAATAAAATCCGCCTTTCAACCGGAACAGTCTTTTTTGTTTGAATAATTTATCTAAGTTAGAAGTTTAACTTATATTGAATAAGTGAAGATATTGAATAAGTGAATAAATTCTATTTTCTCAATAACTTATTCACCCATAATCCTTTTTTTCCTTTGTTTGTCCACTACTTCTTATGAATCTAAACAAAGGAGTTCCGATAGACCCGGAAAAGAAGGAAAGGAATAGTAATCTTTGATGAACAGGAAAAAAAATAATTATTATTTTGATACAAGACGACACAAGAAAACGGGTGAAAATTCCTTTTTCTTGTGTCGTCTTGCGTCGAATAGAAGATTAGGAAGACTAGTAATCCTTACTAAAAGTATTTGTTCCTTTCATTTTTACCATCCTTGCCCTGTATTCTCTTCTTTTGTATTTGTTTGTATGCCTATTGTTTATTACTAAAATGGAATACAAGTAATGAATTCCAGGCGTCCTGCAAAACAAAAAGAGTATAAACAAAGCAAGCAAAAGGATTTAAAGAATTTTTTGATCATACATAATTGTATCGATGGACAAAAAATCGGCACTTTTTACCAAATGTTAAGGAATCTCTGGACCTAAAAATTCATTTCGTACAATTGAACTTTTTCAAACTGTTTCTTTTTAAGAACCAAAAAAACTTGTGCCAAAATAACAGATGCGAAGAAGAACAAAAGGCCTTGGACGCGTAATGGATCTTGAAGCACTATTTCTGCATCTCCCTGACCAAACCCTCCTACATTGGGATTGCTTGTTAATGGTTGATCAAGCTTAATGGATTCACCCTCTGAAACAAGAAGTTCTGGTCCTGGAGGTATAATATCAACCGCTTGACGTCCATCCGATGCATCAACTATGGTTATTTCATATCCTCCCTTTTCTTTACGTACTATTTTGCTTACTATACCTGCTGATGTAGCATTATAGACTGTATTGTTACTCTTGCTACCATCAGGATAAATCTGACCCCTTCCTCTGTTCCCACCCACATATATGGGATATTTTAAGAAGTGAACGTCTTTCTTTGTAGCAGGGTCGGGGGAAAGAATGGGAAAGACGATTTCACTATATTTCTGACCCGGAACAGGACCTATCACAAGAATATTTTTTTTATTGGGACGATAACTCTGAAAAGACAGATTTCCTATCTTTTCTTTCAACTCAGGAGAAATACGATCGGGGGGGGCTAATTCGAATCCCTCGGGTAAAATAAGAACAGCACCCACATTCAAACCCCCCTTTTTACCATTAGCAAGAACTTGTTTCAGTTGCATATCATAAGGAATTTGAACAACTGCTTCAAATACAGTATCAGGAAGCACAGCTTGCGGAACTTCAATATCCACGGGCTTATTAGCTAAATGGCAATTAGCACATACAATTCGTCCAGTTGCTTCTCGTGGGTTTTCATAACCCTGCTGCGCAAAAATGGGATATGCATTTGAAATGGATGCTCGAGTTATTACATATATCATGATCGATACAGAAATGGATCGAGTCATCTGTTCCTTTACCCAAGAAAAAGTATTTCTATTTTGCATGTCCAATCATGGATCTCGGAATTTCTACAATAAATTAGATAGAGAACTAGTAAAGTTCCCTATGCACGAGTCTGTCATTGTACTGGAATAGTTGTACTGTAATATAGGACGAATACCTTGAACTGGTAGAAATAAAATATAAAGAATTAAGTAAGATTCAAAATGGTTTCTTTATAAAGGAAGAAAGATTCTGATTTATTTGATTGATATCAGGAGATCAAATGAGTTCTTCATTCATTCATTGAATGATAAATGACTACAAGCGAAGGAGATACACGATTTAAATAATGGAAAATCCAATATTTCACAATTGTATCTAGAATAACTGGAAAGGTGGAAACAAGACCAGATATAATTTGATCGTTATGAGCCAATCCAAAATCATTGTAGAACGAACCAATTATTAGTTCCCAACCATGAGTCGAGTGAAATCCAATCCATAAATCAGTAACTAAAAGAATCGAAAAAGCTTTTATTGTGTCACTTAAGTTATAGAGGAATTCCTGAACCCAAGAATTAAGAATGACAAGTTCCTCATTACCCAAAATAAAATAACCACTTAGAATAGCGAAAGAGATTATATTTGTCGAGAAATGCAAAATGATATGGAGATGATATTCATTGTGTGTTTTGACCAATTGTATCGTTTCCTTGTGTATTCCTATACGAAGTTTTTGTATATGTGTCTCCGGGTACTCCTTTATCATTTCGTCCAACAGAAAGAGTTCTTCTAATTCTATGAATCTTTCTAGAACGTTTTTCTCTTGAATGATATTCAAGAGAGTTTTGGATTGCCCGGTATTCCACCAATTTGTAACCCAAAGTTCCAGACATTTATTAAATGAAAGAGAAACCCACCAGGGCAAAAATACTATAGATACAAGATATGGGAAAGAAGGCAATGCTTTCTTTTTTTTCATTTTTTATCTGTGAATTGAATCGTTAATGAACCTGCTTCATTCGTTGACTCTATATGATATTTCTCTGAAGCACGAGTTCTATAACAAGGTATTGAACCTATGGGTCTATTCTCATTCCAATTTTTGTGTCAAAATTGAGTTTAGTTCTTGGATCTAGAAGGAATATAGAAATGGGATAAGGGTTTGCCCTTTTCGGATAAAAATGAAAAATCAATATTATTCCTAGATATCTCAATTGGGCAAATTTGAATGGGCAAATTCGAAGCAATTTCATCTTCATTTGTTCCTTTCTATGAATACTCGAAAACCCACTTAAAATAACGAATCGGATTTAGAAACGAAAACCCCCCTCAGTTAATTATTTCGAAATGTTTCACCGCCTAGCCACAACCAAGGAAAAAAGGTATCATCAAAATTTTGGGCCTAAAAAGATGAGTCCGTATTACGAAATAAATGTTCGGATATATTTTTTGATGAATCCCTACTTATTATATTAGCCTTAGATTAGCCTTTTTTCTAGTAGAAATTTTCTAGTAGAAAAGAATTGAGTTGGTATCCATACGCATATGAAATACTTTTGGTATACAAATGGTATACAAAAATTTATTCTTTTCTTAATTTTCTTCTTTATTATAGTATAGTTTATTATAGTTATTCCATATACGCCCTCCTGCTTTTTTGGTTTATTCTATGGGAGTCGCCACGACAAAGGAAGGAGGAAATAGAATAATCTAACATGTTTTGTTCAAATGAACATTCCAAAAAGACTTCAATTATATTAAAAAGGGAATTAGCAAGTTCCTTCCCCCATGCCGAGAAAACATTTATTCTTTATTGTGTTCAATTCATTTCAAAATACTTCAATTGGTACGCCCAAGAAATAGGCCAATTCGGCAGCTTTTTGTTCAATTTCTCGTGGAGTAAAATTCTCATCAGTACGAGTCAAGGGAATGGCCCCTTGACCTCTGATTTCCATATAAAGGACACGACGAGGATAAAGACCCTCTTTAACCTCAATTCTGATTGATTGGATATCTCTCATAAGGAAGCGAAGGAAGATGCGACGATTTATTCCAGGAAATCCCCAACGAAAAATGCACACAATTCCTTCTTTTCTATCGAATCGGTCATAACCACTACCTACATTCCACAAAATTGTGCACCACAAATAGGAGCTAACGAACAGACCTGCGATCCCGTAAAAAGACATCACGATTCCTTGTGGAAAAAAAATAATTTGCTGAGATGGAAATATGGATATCAGATTCCTACCAAGATAACTGGAAGTTCCAGCCGCTAAGAATCCTAGTGAACCTAAAAAAAGGATACAGGCCCAGCAAAAATTACTTGTTTTTCGAGACCCCCTTATAAGTTCTATCCATATATGTTCTGATCGCCAATTCATACTATACTAGATCCAGTTGCATTCGATTGGAATTGAGAGAATAACCCAAATTTGACTTTACCTTTCTTGATCCCGAAGTAACTTTCATCAACTAGCACTATTCTGATGTGGAGTAATTGGTTAGATACATTGACTTTCTATTAAAAATATTTACTGATCCGTTTTTAACCAGCTATATATATATATATATATATATACATGCATTTATGCAGATAGCATGTATCCGCATACATAACAGTTCTTTCATTTGTGTGTGGAAAGAGCCACATATCGTACCATATTGCACTAAAAAAATATCTGTATTATGATACAGTGTTGAAATAAATTGATAGGATTTGGTCCCATTGGATCTAGACAATCTTATTTTTTTGGACATGAAGAGATAAAGAAGCCATTGCAATTGCCGGAAATACTAGGCCCACTAAAGGCACAAAAATAGAGGGTAAGTTGAGATCTGTCATAGAATGGGTGCCTCGATTTAATATTTGTATCTATATATTTGTATCTATTAGAAAGATATCTTATGATATGATAAGTATATCTATTATAAGTAATATTAGGTAATATTGACTATTGTATTTTATATAATATTATACTACTAAGTATATATAAACAATTAAGTATATATAAATATATAATTTATAAATAATATATTTATATTAAAATATAAATTTGAAATATAAAAATAATAAATAATATTAAAATATTAAATTTTAATAAAAAAAAGGATAGATAATAAGTGCAAAAATGTAGAACTAAATTAAGTGTACCTATTCATCTTTCTACACGAATATAAATAGGGTAATCTTCTTTTACAAATTTTATTATTCTTCTTCTCCCATCCTTATGTTCTTTCTATCTTTCTTTCTAATCTAATAAGGAGTTTTTTATTTAAAAGGAGTTTTCTTATGAAAATTAAGTTCATTATGAATTCGTGACTCTAAATAATAGGATCCAACAAACAGGGATTCATAGTAAAAATGCGATAGATGTAGAAATTATTTTATTTCATTTCCATATTTGATATTTATTTTTTTTTTTCATTATTGTCTATCTTAATTAATGCGTAAGATAGCCAGATAAAATTCTTTTTATTTCCCCAAATTAGAATTCCTCGGAAAGAGAAATTCACTTTTTTATTTTATCCTGTTGATAGAGGTTCATAATACCTAATCATGAATAGGGGTAAGATAAAAAATAGATCTGGATCCGGAAGAAAAAAAAAATTATCCGAAACTTCTGACTCTTACTAGAAAGTGTAACTTATATCACCAAAGAACATTTTTCTTAGTTTTTTTTTTATTATGATGAACTAAATACTTGTTCGCTACAAACAAAATAACTGAATCTAGTGCTATACTTTAATTTTTTTAATTTTGATTCAAGGGAAAGAAACCATGGAGCTGAAATAACTCACTTAGAACACCTTTTAAAGGATTACGTGGTACGATTGGGTCGAATAAGCCTTTATGGAATAAATACTCAGCCGCTTGTGAACCATCGGGTACTGTCTTATTCAATGTTTGTTCAATTACTCTTTTACCCGCAAATGCAATGTACGCATTAGGTTCAGCAATAATGATATCTCCCAACATACCAAAACTGGCTGTTACTCCACCGGTTGTAGGAGATGTAAGGACTGGTACATAGAATAACTTTTTAGTGGATTGGTAATCATATGAAGCAGAAGATATTTTAGCCATTTGCATCAAGCTCAAACTTCCTTCTTGCATGCGTGCTCCTCCAGAAGCACACACAATAATGACAGGTAGAGATCGATTAGTAGCATACTCAATCAAACGAGTGATTTTCTCACCTACTACAGATCCCATACTACCTCCCATGAACTGAAAATCCATAACCCCAATTGCTGTGGGAATACCATTTAGTTGACCTATGCCTGTTTGAACAGCTTCAGTTAAACCTGTCTTTCTTTGATAAGAATCGATACGATCTTTATAAGGTTCCTCTTCTGAATGAAATTGAATGGGGTCCATAGAAACCATATCTTCATCCATAGGATCCCAAGTGCCCGAATCAATCGAAAGTTCGATTCTATCTGAACTACTCATTTTCAAATGATATCCACACTGTTCACAAATATTCATTTTTGACCTAAGAAGTTTTTTATAATTTAATCCATAACAATTTTCGCATTGAACCCATAAATGTCTGTATTTTTTATTTATATCGAAATCATTAGATCTTCCTCTTATATTGAAATCACTGCCATTATTACGAGTTCTTATACTAAAACTTCCACTTTCACTACCACTTACATTTTCAGTACAAATGAAACTATAAATGTAACTGTCACTGTAATTGTCAGTACCACCTGAAATGGAACTATTAATACTGACTTCAAAACGAAGATAGCTATTAATGCAACTATTAATGTGATTAGTCCAACTAGATTGAGTATCATACATGTAATGATAATAGTAGTGATTGTTTCTCTTAGACCCCCTATTCAAAAAACTAGAAAAAAAACCCTCTAATTCACTCAGAAAAGAACTATCATTGTCAATCTCAAAACTATGATTTTCAATATCAAAATATACGGAATAACTGTCACCATTACTATCCCTAACTAAAAAAGTGTCATCAGAGATCAAACTCCAAATATCCCTGATACCAAATAAATAATCAACATTACTGAAACTATAACTAACACTATCACTCCAATTTTTCTCCGTATCATTTAGAAGGGGTTCATCACTTCCACTGGTATGGCCAATAGCATCAAGACTTTCCATTGATTTACTTAAACCATACCTATGTTCTAACTTTAACTTCTCGTTAGACAACATCGAATTGAACCACCATTTTTCCATATAATCTTCCTGCCCCCTATTTGATGAAAATACAATAGATGAATAGTCATTCGATGAATAATTATTTTACTATTTTATTTCCTATCAGAATTAAGCATATGAGGATTAGGATTGTTAACTAATAATAAGTGAGTATTGAAAGAAATGATTCTCTTTTTTTTTTTTTTTGAATCTGAGATAGCACTTCAATATCTATCTATATAGAAAGATTTTTTTTTTTCAATTAAAATACAAATTCTCATCGAAAATAGTTTATAAATAAGGAATTCGTTCTCGTATAACCTTGTATCGTATAATCAAATAATAAGTTTATATTGCAACATGGAACGAAAAAGACAATATACAGGATGAGTAGATTGGATAGAGGGAGCCCTTCCCTTAGCTTAATCTAAGGCCTGAAACTACGAGATAGAAAATGATCCACTAATCCTAAGGATCCATAGGATTAATTATGGATTGGATCCAAAAATAAAAATAGAAATATCGAGTTGTTTCGTCTTCGTTCTATTTAGATCTTGTATATACTTGTATATATAGTATATAGGTCTGTACATATGATATGAAAGATATATGCAAATATATAGTATGTTATGTATAGTATAGGAAGCTCATTCTTTATTTTATTCGGCTCAATCCTTT